CAGACCTTTATTTTATTTAATTTTTTTATCAATTCAAAAAATTTTTCATTCATTAATAATTGAAGTAAAGAACCGATATAACCAGTATAAATATGGGTGGGGATAAACAGATCCATTTATTTACGATCAAATTATATTTGTTCAATACACCATTGTCAATATGAATTGCATGTTGAAAAAAACGAATCAAATTAATCGAATAAATCAAATCAAATAAAGACTTGTGTTGGATTGGCACGACATAAAATAAAAATAAGTAAGAAGTGAAGAAAAATTTTCGGGTTTATTCAATCAATAGAAGTACAATAAGCAAGATTAACTCGTTTTGGTTGGTAAATTCCCAAAACAAGAAAAGTGGGCGTGAACAGAGAAATAAAAGGGCAAATGTTGAGTAAAAAATTATACAAAGCTATATACTATATACTAGTATATACTAAGCACTGCCATTTTGTATTTAAAAAATCTTTTGATTAATTCAAAGTCCTTTAGACAATTAATTCCGCTTTCTTAAAAATATCATGAACAGTTCTTGTGGGTTGAGCTCCTTTTTCAAGAAAATATAGAATAGCCGGAACATTTAAAAAAGTTCGATTCTTTATCGGATCATAAAGACCCACTCTCCGAAGATCTCTTCCCTCTCTTCGGGATCGAACATCAATTGCAACGATTCGATAGATGGCTCATTGGGATAGATAAGCAAAGCCCCCCCCCAGAAACGTATAGGAGGTTTTTTCCTCATACGGCTCAAGCTCAAGCAAGAAAGAATGATTCTAAAACGATTGATTCAATTTAATAAAATTTAAATTTCTTTTTTTTTTTAATTTTATTTTAAATTTAAATATTTATTTATAATTATAATATTTTTATTTTATTATATTAATATATTAATAATATACATAATAAATGAAATATCAATAGTCATATCATAATGGCAAGCTTATCCATAAATAAAATCATGAATTAGACTATGATTGGAATTGTTTTATTTTTCCATAAAAAACGAAACTTCATTCATTTGTACTCATAACTCAAGTTGGATAGCTCTGAAAGAATTCGAATAGAAATCCTTAGAATTTATTGAGTCGTCTGTAACCTTTTTTGTTTGTCTCATCTCAAATCTATTTGAATTTAAATTTTATTCCTTATTTTGATCCAATTGTTGAGACGGTTGAAAATAGTGTTCCCTTGTTCCGGAATCCTTAATCTTTGCTTTGTTGAATCGTTGGGTTTAGACATTACTTCGGTGATTTTACTCCTTTCAAAACGGCAGCAACATACCCTTTTTTCTTTCTATGGAAAAATTATACGAACGATTGATTCCCTTGTAATACACTTTTGATCAAAATAGTTTGACCAATTCCGACAAGTTTGACTTTTTGATTTCAAATTGTTAGAATTTGAATCTTTCGATTTCTAAATTGAAGATATATTTACAAAGTTGGTCCAGCTTATTGATTGTGGCATTAACCCTAGATTCTTTCCCTTGATATAATAAATGAATCATTACTTTCTACTCGAGCTTCATCGTGTACTATTTACTTATTACTTACAACCCAACAAAATGGGGTTCCTAGTGGAACAGAACAAACCATGTCGAGCCAAGAGCATACTCATTTATATAGAGAATGGTGGATGTAAGAATCCACATAAGTGATCACGTCCTTCAAGTCGCACGTTGCTTTCTACCACATCGTTTCAAACGAAGTTTTACCATAACATTCCTCTAATTTCGAACCGGGATGGCATTGATTCAATATGGAATCATGAATAGTCATTGGCTCAATCGGTACATTTTAGTACATATTTTTGTATCCATTTTCCTTTTATTTATGGATAAAAAAGTCTCTATCCTAAGAAATCTCAGCAAGAAAAGAATCCAATTTAATCCCCATATTCTAGTCTATGAAGGAAACCCGTTTATATTTATTTTATTTTTTACAAAAAAATGTAGGGACGATCAGTCATGAAAAAAAAAAGGATCCCATTTTTCTCAAAAAAAGAAATTTTAAACCTAAAAATGGGTCTTTCATTACATTAGATTTCCAGGAACTGAATCATTTATTAACCAAATCAAATATTTATTAACCAATAAACTATAACTATTCCAATGCCTAAAATTCCAATGAACCAGAAGGATCAGAAGTCTATTTTATTGATAAGATTTATTTCTCACACTTCCATTTGAGTACCAAGGATTCATAAGAAATCGAGAAAAATGATTTAGTTTAATTAAATAATCTTATCTTGTACTTCAACACTATGACTGTAAATATGTTTTTCAATAATTACTGAATTTAATTTCTTCTTCAATCAAGCAGTACTCGCAATCGTAGCTAATAATTTTTAGTAGATATCTCATTCATTAAAGTAAAGATAGGTGCGCTAATTTGACTATGTTCGATTATTGAATCATCAATGGTTTAATTGTGACCAGATATATTGAGAAACCAATGCAGTTTTTTATTTTAATTTAATGGGTGTGGAATGGAAAATATCTCATATATATATAAGGTAAGATTAACCATCATATACAATGAACTTTTGTTCCCAAGAGTATGGTATGGGTAATTATGTATATTTTTTTAATTAATGACTTAACTTAACCCAAAAGAAAAGGATTTCATTGACTACGGAAATAGAACACAAACAATACATAATACATATGGGCATAGAACTCGGTCATTTTTTGCAAATTTTGCTTTACTTTATTTTCATCAATCCCATTTTTTTAGGAAAATTGAATAGAATATATGAATTTCCTCCCGCTACATTAACTTACAATTTTTTATTCATTTGAACCAGATACAGAAGTAAATGGGTCAAAATATGTTTGATATTCCTATTTGAATTTTACTCCATCAGGGGCTTTAATTTAAAAGCGGTGATAGAATTACCTCAAAAACCTCTATTCTTTTGTTTAGTCGACTGTGGAATACCCTATTCACTTACTTTAGGCTTTAAAAAATGGAGAGATTTTTCGCATTTTGATTCTGAAGAATTGATCGATTTGGGACGAAAGGAGTCGAACCTTCCCATACCGGGATCAAAACCCGTTGCCTTACCGCTTGGCTACGCCCCATTTAGATTTCTAAATGACACTAATAAACATTATTACCTTTTTAGGGCATTCGTCAATTCCAGGCTTAACTTAATTCCAGACAAGACAACAAAAATAAATAAAATAAATACATATAGGATATCTTGTTATTCTTGCTGGTATATAGATATAGAATAAAAAATTCATTGATGATTACATATAATTCAATTAAGATATTGTATGAAAGTGTAATTCCTTGTATTCTCATTTGAAAATGTGAGGATTTTGGATTTGGATTTTTTGGGGGGAGTTCCAATCAAAGAAAAGGAAAGATTTTTTACCTATCTTCTTCTTTCTTAATTCTCCCTTATATCAATAAAAACTAAATTATCTACAAAAAAAAAAATGCTTGTTTGTTATGCTTAATATCTTTTTTAGTTTAATTTGTATCTGTTTTAATTCTATCCTTTCTTCAAGCAGTTTTTTCTTCGGGAAATTGCCCGAGGCTTATGCTCTTTTCAATCCAATCATAGACATTATGCCCGTCATACCTGTACTTTTCTTTCTCTTAGCCTTTGTTTGGCAAGCTGCTGTAAGTTTTCGATGAAGTTTTTAATACTATTTTTAATACTATACTGAAAGTGTTCATGATTTATTCGATAAAAAAAAATTCTAACAATTCAATTATTGATAAGATCATATGAATCTTACATTACAAATCCTCTATTAAAAAATAGAAATTCTTGTATATTGGATAAGGGAATTTTGATCAGTCCATTTTCCCCTTCGTCCGCCCTTCCGGTGAGCAAGGACTTTATTAGATTAGGTTTTTCCACAATACCTAATTGTTAATATTACAATACCGTAACGAAAAAATCAGAATCTGAATTACAAATAAATTCATGAATTTGAAAATTCATTCTTCTTTTTCGATTTAGAAAAAAACACTTAATTAAAAGAATTTGTTCTTTATTTTTTCATATTTTGGTGTCATGTCAAATCAAAATAAATAATACATGTGTTACAACAAAACAAATGGATAATCTATTCCCTTTTACCTCAAAAATGATCTTATCTTGGAGATTGTGTAATGCTTACTCTCAAACCCTTCGTTTATACAGTAGTGATATTCTTTGTTTCTCTCTTCATTTTCGGATTCTTATCTAATGATCCAGGACGTAATCCCGGGCGCGAGGAAAAAAAAAAAACTAAGTAAGAGGTTTTTATCATTTTTCCTTGCTTTTTCTGAATATTTTTTATGTATTTCATATATTCAACTATGATAAAATAAAACAAAGGATCAAGATTTTTCGAATTCAAAAGTATCAAGTGATCAGAGAAAGCGGAGAGAGAGGGATTCGAACCCTCGGTACGAATAACTCGTACAACGGATTAGCAATCCGCCACTTTAGTCCACTCAGCCATCTCTCCTAATTTGGAATTGGGACTTTTTATGTGACACTTAAAGTAACGATTGATTGATGAAAATCCGCCTTACCTTTTTTTTTGAATTTAATTATATTAATTATAATAATAATTATAATAATATTAATATAATGTTATAATAATATTAAAATAATGATATTAAACTTATTAAATATATACTTATTAAATTATTAAATATTATAACTAAAGATATCAATATGTAAGTATAAATATTAAATATTATAATAATATGATATCGCAATTATTATAATAATATGATATGGCAATTATTAACATATAAAAATTAACAACATAATAAATAATAAATAATAAATACAAATAATATACAACAAAAAAAGTATATAACATATGAATTATATAAATTTATAAGATAAGTTAAATAAGATAGATTAAGACAAATATTTAGGACTAATATAATTTTGTATTTAATATTAATATAATTTATAATTTCAAATTTTTTAATTTATTTCCCTGGCCTAAATATTATAATACTATAATATAATTAAATAAAATATAA